CGATACGAACGTATTTAAGTAATTGTCGTTCTGTAAGACCATAATGAAAACGCAATTTTTGCTTTTCTTCTAAACGAATACGATATTGAGATTTTTTACCGGAGCGCGATTGATTTCTAAGATCGTTTCCGACTCGGGGCCTTTTACTAGTTAGTCCCGGTAAAACCCCCAGCCGGCGTATTTTTTTGAAACGAGGCCCTCGGTAACGTGACATAAAAACTCCTTTTTTTGTATTGAAATTTTAGAAACCTAACTTAAAACTGAACTAAATATATACTTATAAATATATACTTATACTAGATACTAGAAATAAGAATGAGATGCATTCTATCAATAGTCAGACTCTCTTTTATATCTAAATATATCTTTTCTTTTTGTATAGAATACATATCTATTTCTAAAGATCTATACAAAAAGAAAGGTATACAAAGAAAAGTATAGATAAAGAAAGGTTATATCAGGAGTCCCTGATTTGTTCTGCGGAGATATAATGACTCTCATTTTTATTCAATTCATAATTGGCAATTCCTACTACATAATATAATTATCGGGGACCTTTTGAAAAAGCTTCTCTTCCCCTTTTTCAATACTCTTTGATTTCAAAAAGACACTATCAATCATGTCAAAAATAAACCAAATAGAGAAAAGCCGGCTATCGGAATCGAACCGATGACTATCGCATTACAAATGCGATGCTCTAACCGCTGAGCTAAGCGGGCTAAACTAACATCAATTTTTATATGCAGAGGAACTTAAGCAAACTGTTGAATCTTAGCTCTTCATAAGTAATGTGAAGATATAATAGAATTGCAAATAAATATTGTAATTGAATCTTATTATAGAACATAAGAATTAATATAAGGATTAATAGAATATCGCACAATATAGAATTTCGACCCATTTATTATATCAATTATCTCTTTATCAATATCAATAACGAATATCTTAATTAGGTAGTCAAATTTTATTTTTCATTTCTTAAGATTATTTAATATCTATTTTTGAGTTATAGAATTCTAATATTCTAGAATAGAAATACATATCAAATTATTAAAAAAAAGGAATTTGAATAAAAAAAAAAAAAAATAAATAAAGAATATGAGTATATAATATGAATGAAATCAAATAATATGAATGAATAGATTCTATCTATATAGATAGAAGATCAAATTTGTATTCTATAAATACAAAATTCATTTTTTAGATTTTCATTTTTTAGATTTATAGAAATCGAATTTATTACATTGTATAAATGAAATTTGTAATGTAATAAATAGATGTAATAAATTTTCGTTTTCGCTATTCGTTATTTTCAATTAGATTCGAATTATCTAGAATTATGGAAGGTCTGCTCTAGGGAAAGAAAAAATGAAATAGAAAGATGCAATACAGATAAATTTAATTTAGATCATAATGAAACATTGCCTTTCTTTTCATTCGGAAAGGTGGAAGCTAAGACGAAAAAAAGAAGTGATCCTTCGAGTATTCAAAATTTCACGAAAAAATCAGAGAAAGAAAGGCATATATAATATGTATGTGGTGTATATACATATATATTGAATTGCGGATATCTAAGTAATAGAATGATTTCTGATTGTACCAAATATGGGTCGTCGAGAAAGAGAAAGGAAGATAGAAGATAAGCAAAAAAGAGGAAAAACTTTTCGATATTCAATATAGAAATCGGTATTTAATGAATATGAATTAAGTGGGTACAATATAATTGAAATGCAAGAAAAAAAAAGAGAATGGCAGAATAATGAGACAAAAGAAAAAAGAGAAAAAAGGGGATATGGGGGATATGGCGGAATTGGTAGACGCTACGGACTTAATTGGATTGAGCCTTGGTACGGAAACTTACTAAGTGATAACTTTCAAATTCAGAGAAACCCTGGAATTAAAAATGGGCAATCCTGAGCCAAATCCTATTGTCCGAAAACAAAGAAAGATTCAGAAAGCAAGAATAACACAAGGATAGGTGCAGAGACTCAATGGAAGCTGTTCTAACAAATGGAGTTGGGTTGACCGCGTTGCGTTAGGAAAGGAATCCTTACGTCACAACTTTCGAAAGGCTAAAGGAAAGGATAAACCTATATACATATATATATATATACTGAAATACTATCTTCAAATGATTAATGATCACCTGACCTTTTATTTTGTCATATTTATATTATATGGCAAATAAGCGAATTGTTGTCAATTGATTCCAAGTTTAAGAAAGAGTCGAATATTAATTGATCAAATTATTCACTCCAAGGTCTGATAGATCTTTTTATTTTGAGGAACTGATTAATCGGAGGAGAATAAAGATAGAGTCCCGTTCTACATGTTAATACCGACAACAATGAAAGTTATAGTAAGAGGAAAATCCGTCGACTTTAGAAATCGTGAGGGTTCAAGTCCCTCTATCCCCAAAAAGGCCTATTTGGCTCCGATTCCCTAATTATATTATTGTTTCTATTCTCTTTTCCTTTTTGTTAACGTTTCAAAAGTCGTT